AATAAGGTGCCTGATTAAAAGGATTATTTTGATAGAATAAAACATGTATATTTATACCCTTATTATATTTTTTAGAATTAAACTAAAACCCAAGAAATCAAAATTCTTTGTGCATCATACACCAAAATATAAAAAAGATAAGCTAATATAAGCTATCAGGTTCATACCCTGAGAATAGAAGTTTTAATCTTCTTCTTTTTAATTAATTATAGAAAAATTATATTCAGCAGAATTATAATTATAGGTACAATTCTAGTAATTAGATCAGAAAGATGGTTAAGAATATGAATGGGATTAGAAATAAATATAATAGCATTTATTCCTTTAATTTACAAAGAAAAAATAAACAGAACTTTTGAAAGATGTATAATTTATTTCTTAATTCAAAGTATAGGATCTATTCTTATATTAATTTCAGTTTTGATAAACCCATTCTTTTCTATTTCTCTAATGTTAGAGCAAGAATTATTTAGAATAATATTAACTATCAGAATACTATTAAAAATAGGAGGACCTCCCTTCCACTTCTGATTTCCAGAAATTCTAGATAAAATAACATGACCAAGATGTTTTATTTTAATGACATGACAAAAAATTGCACCAATATATATCCTATCATGTATCATTGATCTAAATAGATTATTTATATCAATAATTATTCCAATCATAGTATTAACAGGTTCAATCGGGGGCTTAAATCAAACCTCCATCCGAAAAATTATGAGATATTCATCCATAGATCATATAGGATGAATAATCACATGCATAAAATTCAACAATAGATTATGAATTTTCTATTTCCTTATTTATACAATTATTCTAGCTACGATCATTTACACTTTTAATTTTTATTCAACTTACTATATAAACCAATATTCTAATAAAAGTCTTAATTTTACAGAAAAATTAATAATTATTATTACATTTTTAAGATTAGGAGGATTGCCTCCATTTTTAGGATTCTTACCAAAATTAATTGTTATTCAATTAACTATTATATATAATTCATATATTATCTCTATAATTTTAGTAACGACTACATTAATTACATTATTCTATTATCTTCGATTAATTAGATCTATTCTTTTAATTAACAATTCTACAACAAAATGAAACCCACCCCAGAGAATAAATAATGTGCCAATAACTGTAATTATTACGATTAATTCAATACTTCCATTAATCGCAATTTTTTGATTATAAAGCTTTAAGTTAAAAAAACTATTAACCTTCAAAGTTAAAATTATAGGGTATTCCTATAAGCTTTAGTATATATATACTACTTCAGAATTGCAGTCTGATATCATAAATTGACTATAAAGCCATCAACTACCAACTAGTTCCTGCCCTGATAAAGGGATTGGTTGGTAAAGTTGACTACCAACTAGTTCCTGCCCTGATAAAGGGATTGGTTGGTGGTTGACTACCAACTAGTTCAGGGATTGGTTGGTAAAGTTGACTACCAACTAGTTCCTGCCCTGATAAAGGGATTGGTTGGTAAAGGGTTTATAAACCATAAATAGATTTACAATCTATCGCCTAATCATTCAGCCACTCTACCTTACTAATAAATATGAATAAATGGTTATTCTCGACTAATCATAGGGATATTGGAACTCTGTATTTTTTACTAGGTTCCTGAGCAGGTGTAGTGGGGACTTCACTGAGATGAATGATTCGAATTGAACTTGGAACTCCAGGTTCCTTTATTGGTAACGATCAAATTTATAATGTATTCGTTACTGCTCACGCATTCATTATAATCTTCTTTATAGTTATACCTATTATAATCGGAGGCTTTGGTAACTGACTAGTACCTTTAATAATTGGTGCTCCAGACATAGCATTCCCTCGAATAAACAATATAAGATTTTGATTATTACCACCATCTTTAACACTCCTTCTAGTAAGAAGAATTGCTGAAGGAGGAGCAGGGACTGGTTGAACTGTTTACCCTCCATTATCTAGTAATATTGCACATAGAGGTGCATCCGTAGATTTAGCTATCTTTTCCCTCCATTTAGCAGGTGTCTCATCAATTTTAGGAGCAGTTAACTTTATTTCAACAATTATTAATATACGACCAGCAGGAATAACTCCTGAACGAATCCCGTTATTTGTATGATCTGTCGGAATTACAGCCCTTCTTTTACTATTATCATTACCAGTTTTAGCTGGAGCAATTACCATATTATTAACTGATCGAAACTTTAATACTTCATTCTTTGATCCCTCAGGCGGTGGTGATCCAATTTTATATCAACACCTATTCTGATTTTTTGGGCATCCAGAAGTTTATATTTTAATTTTACCAGGATTCGGATTAATCTCACACATTATTTCAATAGAAACAGGAAAAAATGAAGCTTTTGGGTCATTAGGAATAATTTATGCAATAATAACTATTGGATTATTAGGATTTATCGTATGAGCTCATCACATATTCACAGTTGGAATAGATGTTGATACTCGAGCTTATTTTACATCAGCTACCATAATCATTGCTGTACCTACAGGAATTAAGATCTTCAGATGACTAGCTACCTTACATGGCAGAAAAAATTTAAACACACCTAGCATATTATGAGCACTTGGTTTCATTTTCCTATTCACAATTGGAGGTTTAACGGGAATTATACTAGCAAACTCAAGAATCGATATTACATTACATGATACCTACTACGTCGTAGCACATTTTCATTACGTCTTATCTATAGGAGCCATATTTGCAATTCTAGGGGGATTTATTCAATGATATCCGTTATTTACAGGCATAACATTAAACCCAATATGACTTAAAACTCAGTTCTTCTTAATATTTGTAGGAGTAAATATGACTTTTTTCCCCCAACACTTTCTAGGATTAAGAGGAATACCTCGACGATATTCTGATTACCCAGATAGATACACATGTTGAAATATTATTTCCTCTTTAGGTAGAACCATTTCACTAATTAGAATTATATTCTTTATTTTTATTGTATGAGAAAGAATAGTAACTAAACGACAAGTTCTTGTAGCTAACCAGATACCCTCTAACATAGAATGGATACAAAAGTATCCTCCCGCAGAACATTCATACTCTGAATTACCATTAGTCTGGTCCTCTTAATGTGGCAGATTAGTGCAATGAATTTAAACTTCATGTATAAAGAATTACTCTTTCATTAAGAATTGCAACATGAGCAGGAATTGACCTCCAAGATGCTAACTCCCCAATAATAGAACAACTTATATTCTTTTATGATCATACAATAATAATTCTAATAATAATTTCAATTTTAGTTGGATACATAATACTAACCATAATTACATCAAAATTAACAGATCGGTTTCTACTTGAAGAAAATACAATTGAAACTGTATGAACTATCATGCCCGCAATTACATTAATCTTTATCGCCCTGCCTTCAATTCGAATTCTCTATATAATAGATGAATGTATCAGACCTATAATAACAATTAAAACAATTGGGCATCAATGATATTGAAGCTATGAGTATTCTGATTTCCTAAACGTAGAATTTGACTCATATATAATTCCCACAAAGGAATTAACAGAAGATGGGTTTCGACTGTTAGACGTAGACAATCGAGTAATTTTACCAATAGACACCCAAATTCGTATTCTAGTAACATCTGCAGACGTAATTCATTCATGAACAATTCCTAGAATTGGGGTAAAGGTAGATGGAACCCCTGGACGATTAAATCAAAGCAGATTTCTATTAAGACGACCTGGGTTAATATTTGGACAATGCTCAGAAATTTGTGGTGCAAACCACAGCTTTATACCAATTGTACTAGAAAGTATTGAAGTCAATCAATTCATTAAATGACTATGTAATAATTCATTAAGTGACTGAAAGTAAGTAATGGTCTCTTAAACCAAAACATGGTAGTTAACGATTACCCTTAATGACCAAAAAGTTAGTTTACACAAAACATTAGTTTGTCAAACTAAAGATATTACATAATAATACTTTTTAATCCCACAAATAGCACCAATCTGATGAACAACATTATTTATTATATTTAATACAACTCTTCTTATAATAATAATAATTATATACTTCCAAGTAGATACACAACCAAAGATAAAAAAACAATTAACAAAAAACATTAAATATTACAATTGAAAATGATAAGAAATGTATTCTCAACATTTGACCCCGCTACATCAATAAGACTGTCTCTCAACTGAACTAGAACAATTCTAGTATTATTTATAATTCCTAGAATATATTGATTAATCCCCTCACGATATAATATAATTGTAAAAATTATATACTCAAAATTACACACAGAATTTGTAATAATCCTAGGAACTAGGAATCAAACTTTCTCTATTATATTTATTACTTTATTTGTATTTATCCTTATAAATAATATAATTGGATTACTCCCATATATATTTACCAGATCTTCACATCTAACCTTTACACTAACACTAGCCCTACCAATATGATTAGCCATTATATTATTTGGATGAATTAATCACACCCAACACATATTTGCCCACCTAGTGCCAGAAGGCACCCCGCCACTTTTAATACCATTTATAGTTTGTATCGAAACCATTAGAAACCTAACACGACCAGTATCATTATCTGTTCGACTAATGGCTAATATAGTTGCTGGACATTTATTTATATGTATACTCGGAAGATATATTATAACTACAAGATACAGCATTTTCCCTATAACTATAATAATAGAAATATTCTTAATATTATACGAAACAGCGGTAGCTTTAATTCAAGCTTATGTATTTTCTATATTAAGAGCCTTATATACTAAGGAAGTAACTTATGAGAATACACAATCACCCATACCATTTAGTAGATGTAAGACCCTGACCTTTAACTGGCTCAATTGGAGCAATAACATTAACGTCAGGAATAGTAATATGATTCCACAAAAACAGAATATCACTATATATTTTAGGAATAATAATCCTATTATTAACAATAATTCAATGATGACGAGATATCTCACGAGAAGGAACATATCAGGGTAAACACACTTTAGCTGTGACTCAGGGACTAAAATTAGGAATAATTCTATTCATTGTTTCAGAAGTACTATTTTTTGTATCATTCTTTTGAGCATTCTTCCATAGAAGACTAAGACCTACAGTAGAAATTGGTACCTGGCCACCTAAAGGGATTATAACCTTCAATCCTATACACGTTCCTTTATTAAATACAATAGTATTATTATGTTCAGGATTAACTGTAACATGAGCTCACCATAGCATTATAGAAAAAAACTACACACAAACTAAAAGAGCTTTAATTATCACAGTATTACTGGGAGTATACTTTACCGTACTTCAAGCATACGAATACTACGAAGCAAGATTTACCATCAGAGATTCAGTATTTGGATCTTGCTTTTATATAGCCACAGGGTTCCATGGAATTCATGTAATTATTGGAACTACATTCCTAATAGTATGTTTAATACGACATCTATTAAATCACTTCAGAAGAAAGCACCACTTCGGATTTGAAGCAGCAGCCTGATATTGACATTTTGTAGATGTAGTATGATTGTTCCTCTACATTTCAATCTACTGATGAGGAAGCTATCCTTTTAGTATAATAAAGTATATTTAACTTCCAATTAAATGGCTCAATAAATTGAAAAGGATAATGTTTACAGTACTATCATCAGTGGCTTTAGTTATATTAATTTCATTAAGATTAATTTTAATCTGTACAATTATCTCCAAAAAATCAATCTTAGACCGAGAAAAAATATCTCCATTTGAATGTGGGTTCGATCCTAAAAGAAGATCCCGAATACCTTTTTCTATTCAATTCTTCCTATTAGCTGTACTATTTCTAATCTTTGACATTGAAATCGTCATTATTTTACCTATAATTATTGTAATAAAAAGCAGAATTATAAAAATTTGATTCCTTACTGTAAGAACATTCATTGTAATTTTATTAATTGGGCTATACCACGAATGAAAAAATGGAGTACTTGAATGAGCTAACTAGGGGTTGTAGTTAATTATAACATTTAATTTGCAATTAAAAGGTACTTTATTAGTCTACCTCATTAAAAGTAGTGAAGTAATAGTTACGTTTAGTTTCGACCTAAAAGTTAGAGAATTTTCTCCTTACTTGATTAATTGAAGCCAAAAAGAGGCATTTCATTGTTAATGAAATTAATGGTTATTACACCCAATTAAAGGGGGAAGGTGTCCCTAAAAGAAGCTGCTAACTATCTTTTAAAGCGGTTAAATTCCGTTTTCCCCCTTTTATTCGTATAGTTTAAAGTTAAAACACTTCATTTTCAATGAAAAAATGAACATTCAGTTCTATGAATATTGTTCAAGGAGATAAATCTCATCCTAACAGCTTCAATGTTATACTTTTATTAAGCTACTTAAACTAAATTATAGAAAATAAATAAATAAAAATAAATATAAGCATAAAGACCCTAACATTATTAAACTGATATAAATTCAAGATTTTTCTTAAAATAGAAAAGAAAGAAACAGGACCACTAGAAATTACATATTCACCTCAACCAGAATCCATAACTCTATCATACTTCTTAGATAAAAGAAAAAACTTATCGTAAAGTATATAAGTTCTAAATATAGGTATAAACCATATAGAACCTGAAAATAATGTAAAAGAATAACAATACAAAAAGAAAATAGGATTAAACAAACCAATTATAGAAAATTCGTACCCTAACCAACCGCCTAAAAAAACAAAAATTAAAGGCAATAACTTCAAATAAAAAGGAAAAAGAATTAAAGTAGGACAATTAAAAAGTAACCATCTTAAAGCTCTGCCTCCTAAGATAGCTAAAAAAGATAATAAAATTATAGATTTCATTATAACACCATCCTCAAAATAACTTTGACAAATATAAGAATTCATATTAAAAGAAAGACAAAAAAAAACTAACCGAGTTCTGTAGGACACAGTTAAACCTACAGAAACAAAAAAAATAGAAAAGATAAACAAGTTGAAAAAAGAATGAGATATTATTTCAATAATAATATCCTTTGAATAAAACCCAGATATAAAAGGAAGACCACATAAAGAAAAATTAGAAATAAAAAAGCATGCACTTGTGAACGGAAGATAATTAATTATCACACCCATATGACGAATATCCTGAGAATCTCTTATACAATGAATTATTAAACCAGCACATAAAAATAATAAGGCCTTAAAAAAAGCATGAGTTAACAAATGAAAGAAAGCTAAAATTGGGTATCCAATAAATAAAATTGATATTATTAGACCTAATTGTCTTAAAGTAGATAAAGCAATAATTTTTTTCAAGTCATATTCAAAATTAGCCCCTAAACCTGCTATAAATATAGTTATTACTGATAATAATAAAAAAAAACTACAATCAACTGATTTTAATAAGTCAGAAAAACGAATTAATAGATATACTCCTGCAGTAACTAAAGTAGAAGAATGAACCAAAGCAGAGACTGGGGTAGGAGCTGCTATAGCAGCAGGAAGCCAAGAAGAAAACGGAATTTGAGCTCTTTTAGTAAAACCAGCTAAAACAATTAATAAAACTAGATATACCCCTCAAGTATTATCCCAAACTCTAACATAAAAGATATAATGCCAACTACCAAAATTTATCATTCAAGCAATAGCTAATAAAATAGCAACATCACCAATCCGATTAGTTAATACAGTTAACATTCCTGCAGAGTAAGATTTATAATTTTGAAAGTAAATTACTAAACAATAAGAAACTAACCCTAAACCATCTCACCCAATAAGAATTCTTATCAAATTAGGTCTAACAATTATTATTATTATAGATAATACAAACATTAAAACCAAAAAATAAAATCGAGTCTTATAGATATCCAAACCTATATATCTTTCACTATAATAAATAACTATAGAAGAGATAGTAAAAACACATCCCAAAAAGATTAATGAAATTCAATCAAAAATAAAAGTTATTATAATAGAACAACTATTAATACTTAAAATTTCCCAATCTAAAAAGAGAGAATAATCCTCAACTAAAAACCAAATTCCAAATACAAAAGAGATAGCACCTCTAATTAACAATATCAAAGAACCTAAAATATACAAAGAAATCTTTCCTAAAATGGTCTAAAGTTATAATTAACACCTACAATTCCACAAATTGCTATTCTAAATAAACTACCTAGACTAAATACAAAAATCAAACAAATCACACTTTAAAATCAAAATATTCAAAGGAATAATATGAAGAAGAACTAAAATATACTCCCGACAAGAATTAAATCCAAAGCCTGTAATACCTCTATATAAACGACCATGCTGAATGTAAGAATATAAAAAAATACTATAACAACATCTCAAAAAAGATGAAAGACCTAAAAACAATAAACTTAAAAAACTTCATCCCATTACTCTATTAATTAATATTACTTCACCAACCAAATTAATAGAAATGGGAGAGGCTATATTATTGGCTCTTAAAATAAATCAAAATAAAGATATGGAAGGTATAAGCACAATAAAGCCCTTATTAATATAAAAACTACGACTATGACTCCTTTCATAAATGATATTTGCTAAACAAAATAAACCAGAAGAACATAAACCATGGCCAATTATTAATATTAATGCACCTGTATAACCCCAAGAATTCAAAGTAAACAAACCACATAAAACCATACCCATATGAGCCACTGAAGAATAAGCAATTAAAGACTTAATATCTGTCTGATACATGCAAAGAATCCCTACCAAAATTATACCAAATAATCTTAATCTAATAAAAAAATGATTACAAATAACAGAATATTCATAAATAAAATAAAGAACTCGCATTAAACCATAGCCACCCAACTTTAATAAAACACCTGCTAAAATTATAGAACCAGAGATAGGGGCCTCAACATGAGCTTTTGGCAATCAAAAATGAACAAAAATTATAGGTATTTTAACCAAAAATGCTATAATTAAAGACATATAAATATAAAAATTAACTTCCAAATCAATTAAAAAGTAAAATAAAGTATAAGAAACTCTATCAATATATAAAATAGATAACAATAAAGGCATAGAGGCAATTAAAGTATAAAATAAAAAACAATAACCAGCATTTAAACGCTCAGGTTGATACCCCCAACCAAAAATTAAAAATAAAGTAGGAATTAAAGAAGATTCAAAAAAAATAAAAAAAAGCAATAAATTAGTTGTTCTAAAAGACAAAAATAAAAAAAACAACAAAAAAAGATTAACAAATATAAATTCTAAAGGAAAATCATTATTTTTATAAATAAGATATCTCGCAACTATTATTAATATAACAATCCAAAATCTCAAAAAGATTATACTTATAGACAAAATATCTCCGCCCATAGCATAACTTATCATATTATAAAAATCAGAGAATCAAAATGTATTAAAAAAATAAAAAAAAGCGATTATAAGAGAAATAGTAAAAAACCACCAAGAACCTACCAATAAATAAGGGATTCTAAAAAACATAAACAACAAAACTCTTATCATCCCAAAATAGACAATCTAGAAATATTATCTCTACCCTGACCCCGAATTAAACAAACTAAAATTCCAAGACCAAGAGCCCCCTCGCATACAATAAAAGTTAAAAAAACTAAAATAAAATAATAAGAAACCCCATAACAACATAAATAAATAAATAAATAAAAATAAAGAGAAAGGGCTAAAAACTCTAATCTTAAAAGAGTTAAAAGAAGATGTTTACGCATAGAACAAAAAACAAATATACCAGACAAAAACATAAAAAAAGCACATAATCTAATCATAAGTTAGTTTTAATAGTTTAAAAAAAACAATGATCTTGTAAATCATAAATAGATTAAATCTTTAAAACTATCAGTAAAGAGAATTTTCTCCCATTATTAATCTCCAAAATTAATGTTTTAATTAAACTATTCACTGATTATGATAAACCTACTTATTATAACCTCAATCACAATAAGAATCATATTCATATTCCTTAAACATCCTTTAAGAATAGGAATAGCATTAATTTTACAAACAATCAATGTATCATTAATTACCGGAATAATAATTAACACATTTTGATTCTCTTATATTCTTCTAATTACGATACTTAGAGGTGCCCTTGTTCTATTTATTTATATGGCCAGAGTTGCATCAAATGAAAAATTCTATACATCAATCACAATATTTATCTTCATAAGAGTAAGAATAGGAATAGCATTAATTTATAGTTTTCTTTCAGAAACATATCCTAACATACCAGAAACAATCAAAAAACTAAATCTAAGTAACGATCAAGTAATAAGTTTAATCAAGATATTTAATATACACAATATAATCATTACATTAATAATAATCACTTATTTATTCATAACCATAATCGTAATTTCTTACATCGTAAATGTATTCGAAGGGCCCCTTCGAACAAAAAACTAATGAATAAACCATTACGAAAAACACACCCATTAATTAAAATCATTAATGGATCCCTTATCGACCTCCCTACCCCAACATCAATCTCATTATGATGAAACTTCGGATCCCTACTAGGAATATGTTTAATAATTCAGATCGTAACTGGTATCTTTTTAGCAATACATTATACAGGAAACATTGAACTTGCATTCAAAAGAGTAGTACATATTTGTCGAGACGTTAATAGAGGGTGGCTACTACGAAACTTACACGCCAATGGAGCCTCCTTATTCTTTATATGTTTATATTTACACGTAGGTCGTGGAATATACTATGGATCATATAAATTAGTACCTACATGAATAGTAGGAATCATTATACTATTCCTAACAATAGGAACAGCTTTCCTAGGCTACGTCTTACCCTGAGGACAAATATCATTCTGAGGAGCAACAGTTATTACTAACTTATTATCAGCAATCCCATACCTAGGTGACACTCTAGTAAAATGATTATGAGGTGGTTTTTCCGTAGGAAATGCTACATTAACACGATTTTTCACATTACATTTCCTATTACCATTTATTTTAAGAGCCATAACAATAATTCATTTATTATTCTTACATCAAACAGGATCAAATAACCCTATAGGACTAAAAAGAAACCTAGATAAAATCCCTTTCCACCCATACTTTTCAATTAAAGATTTAGCAGGAATAACTATCACAATAATAATATTTATTTTATTAACATTACTAGAACCACGGTTATTAGGAGATCCTGAAAATTTTATTCCTGCTAGACCTCTAGTTACCCCCGTACACATTCAACCAGAATGATATTTCCTATTCGCCTACGCTATTTTACGATCAATCCCTAATAAACTAGGAGGGGTAATCGCAATAGTAGTATCAATTGTCATCATCGCAATTTTACCGTTTACTAACAAAAACAAATTCCAAGGCTTACCATTTTACCCTATTAATCAAGTTTTATTTTGAAGATTTGTAAGAATCTTAATAATACTAACCTGAATTGGAGCTAAACCAGTAGAAGACCCATTTATCTTAACAGGACAAATTTTAACTGTAATATACTTTGCATATTTTATTATCAATCCCATAGTACTTAAAATATGGGATTGATTACTTAATTAATATAAAAGGGGGCAGCATATATTGCATCCCCTAACTTAATGCAATTAAGTCTTGGCTAACTTATTCATAATGATAATAAATGTTTTATTATCAATCCCATAGTACTTAAAAATGGGATTGATTAAAGTTAATTAGCTTAAGCAAAGCTTGTATTTTGAAAGTACAATAAGAAGGTTTAATTCCTTCATTAACTTATAAAAGGGGGCAGCATATATTGCATCCCCTAACTTAATGCAATTAAGTAACCTTGAGAGTACCTTGGGGAACATTGCTTCACCTATTTTAATACAACTTACTTTAACAATAAGTTATACAAATATAATTAAAATACCAGAGAAAAATAAAAGATAATATAAAGAAATAGGTAAAAATACCCTTCAGGTTAAATACATTAATTTATCATATCGATAACGAGGAAAAGTACCCCGAGCTCAGATAAAAAGAAAAATTAAAAAGGTTCACTTAATAAAAAACTTAATAGAATATAAGTCACACCCTAAAAAGATAACACATCTTAATAAACTTATAAAAATAATATTTATATACTCAGCTAAAAAAATAAAAGCAAAACCACCTCTTCTATATTCAACATTAAAACCAGAAACCAATTCCGACTCACCTTCAGCAAAATCAAAAGGAGACCGGTTAGTTTCCGCTAAACAAGAAGAAATTCAACAAAAAAATAAAGGAAAACTAAAAAAAACAAATCAAACATAACTTTGATAAAACATAAAATCCATTAAATTAAATCCAAAAATAAAAATTAATATACATACCAAAATTAAAGCTATTCTTACTTCATAAGAAATCGTCTGAGCAACCGAACGAAGGCCTCCTAAAAGGGCATAATTAGAATTAGATCTCCAACCAGAAAGTAAAATACCATACACCCCCATACCAGTACAACATAAAAAAAATAAAGCCCCAAAATTAAAATTATACACGTTAATAAAATAAGGAAATAAAACTCAAAGAGTGAAAGATAAAGTTAACAAAAATACAGGAGAAATATAATAAACAATAAAATTAGAAAGTGACGGAAAAGTCTGCTCCTTAAAAAATAACTTTAAACCATCAGAAAAAGGTTGTAAGAGTCCCATAAAACCAACCCTATTGGGCCCTTTTCGCAATTGAATATAACCTAATACCTTTCGCTCCAATAGAGTAGTAAAAGCAACCCCTACTAAAATCAAGATAACAGTTAAAAGATAAGAAACCAGGAACATATACTATCTGTAGAAAAATCTACATGAACAAATTCTAAATTTATCGCACTAATCTGCCAAGATAGTAATAGAAATCAATAATTAAAAACTCTTCCTTAAGTTTGGTCCTTTCGTACTAAAACTTAACAATCTTTTGAAGATAGAAACTGACCTGGCTCACGCCGGTCTGAACTCAGATCATGTAAAAAATTAAAGGTCGAACAGACCTAGTTTATGAGCTTCTGCACCCAAAACTTATTTTAATCCAACATCGAGGTCGCAAACTCCTTCATCGATAAGAACTCTTCGAAGAAATTACGCTGTTATCCCTAAGGTAACTTAATCTTTTAATCAATAAAAATGGATCAATAAACACATTCATTTATGATAAAAATAAATAGAAGTTAATTTAATTCTACAATCGCCCCAATCAAATACGAATATTAATTCACAATAATTAATTCACTAAAATTTATGATAAACACAAATATAAAGATCTATAGGGTCTTCTCGTCCCTCAAATACATTTCAGCTTTTTGACTGAAAAATTAAGTTCATAAACTAAATCAAAGAAAGTCAATACCTCGTCCAATCATTCATTCTAGCCTTTAATTAAAAGACAAGTGATTATGCTACCTTAGCACAGTTAAAATACCGCGGCCATTCAAAATTAATCATTGGGCAGATTAGACCTCATATTCAATTCACAAAAGGACATGTTTTTGTTAAACAGGCGAGTACAATATTTGCCGAGTTCCTATGATTTAATTAAATAAAATACTAATTTAATCATTATATTAACAAATAAAAAATTAATTCATTTTTTCCTGTAATCAATTAAATCATAAATAAATAAAATAAATTATAGCCCAATCTATAACGAAATTAATGATGGTCGATTCTAAACCTACAACAGCTACATTATTACCAATAATTATAATAATATTATCAAGCTTATCCCTAATAATATTAAATAAAAGCAATTAAACAAATAATAACTTGTTATATTAACACTTTTATTCTAAATTAAATTTAATTCCAAGAAAACCAGATATATAAAGAACGAATGACATATCATCACTAAGAACTAATTAAAAACAATTTTGATACATTGAAACCCATAAGTTCTTATCTCTCTTTATTTCGGGATACTTAATATCCATAAAATACAATTAATCAACCCTGATACAAAAGGTACAAAAAATTAATTTAACTTTAATTATAATATAAGAATAATCCCTCACAGTACTTTACACTATAAATCAACTAATTAGTTCAATAAAACATACTAAAATAAAAGTTATTTCTATAAAAACATCCAAACTAAAAAAATAATTAAATCAATATTAAATTTCAAGTTAAACTGAATTGCACAGTTAAACATATTAATGTAAATAATAGCTCCTCTAAGGAAATAACTTGACTATCTAGGCCCACCTTCCGGTAGGCCTACTTTGTTACGACTTATCTCATCTTACAAATTCAACGAGAGTGACGGGCGATGTGTGCATAATTCAGAGCAATATATCAAAGTTATTTTCTAATAACAATTACTTCTAAATCCAATTTCATTAACATTTTCATAATTAAATCCAATAAATATTATTATTGTAACCCATCTCTTCTTTATTATAGCTACACCTTGACCTGACATATTTCCCATAAAGATTAATGAAAATATTCTAATAAAACATTCATGACAGAGGTATATAAACAATAAATAAAGTAGAATTCATCGTGGATCATCAATTACAGGACAGGTTCCTCTAAAAAGACTAAATTACCGCCAAATTCTTTTAATTTTAAGGACATAGCTATTAATCCTAAGGTATTAATATAACAGTTCAAAATAATAGGGTATCTAATCCTAGTTTAAATATAAACTTTCTGATTTAATCATTACACTATAAATTACATAAATTTCCGATTTCACCCAAAAATACAAATATAATTATAATATCTATAAAAACAAATTAAACCAATAACCGAAACCAATTTATTCACTCCAGATGTGTAACCGCGACTGCTGGCACAACCTTTGTCAGAATTAAACCAATTGACTGAATCTAAATTTACTTAAATCTCAAAATTAAGAACTGCAATTTTAAAAAATCTAATCATTCAGATAAACTAAATCATACAAATATTAGCATGTACAACCATCAGTTAATAAATTCCGCAAACTAGAATCAAACTTTAATTTACCTCATTCTTAGAATCGGTACATTATAGATTTATCCCCCCCTCCTATCGGTTCCCAGAATATCGGTAATACTATATAGTGTAAATGTATCCATATATTAAATATTTCACATACCTTTAATTACAGACCAGCAAGTTATTACATTACTATCCATACTCAATGATATACAAATCGATTACTTAACTTTCAGTTAACAATCTATTCTACTATAACATGATTCATAATTTCTTCAGGAAATTATTCATTAAATATCTTTTCTTATAAATCCTCCGTTCACAAGTGGGCATAGCTAATAACTATATCATATAGAAAATACTTACTAACAACCTACTAACTCCCTTGGGGGTTACACATCCTCTCCTCTCCCTCATTACTACCTAAGTACTTTACCTTCCCTGAAATAGTTTATACCCGGACTAGGATTGGGGGGGGGGTAGGGGGGTCCTACTAGAAATTAACGTAACTTTAAAAAGTTAACGATAATTTATATATACTAAATAAAAGATTAATAAACTATAAATTTACCAATCTTATTTTCAATCTAATATATACATACATTTTATTTATATTTTACATTAATCCTAACAATCTTGGAACTTAACAATGGGTATTCATCCCTGTAAAAGGCCATCTAGAACTTTTGAAAGAACCGATTAAACCTTGATCATGCTAAAAACATGGTTGGAACCAAAGATACAACAGAAATTAGGAAAACATTTGAGTCAAATTAAAATTGTACCAACATCCCTAAGATATACTTGAAATATAAAAGTTGATTGTCTATTTTTTTAAGAAAAAAGAAAAAAAAAATAGAAGGA